AACTAAAGTAATCGTTTAATAGCTATTTTGCTTCAATCTCTCCTATACAAATAAAAAAAATGGAAGATTTAGTTACGATTAGAAATAAGCTTTCTATATCTTTCTCCATGGATCTTTTACTTATACTCAAAAATTGGAGAGTATTGATCCAATTCCAAAAACTTATGTTTCGTAATTTCAGAATTCCATTTTTCAATTTATAATTGATTCTTCTTAGATACAAATTACGATAATGTATATCTTTCCTCGAATCGTTCGTTGAGAGGTAAAGGATTAAACCCTTTTAAGAGATAGAGTTTTTGATCGGAATATGAATCAAACGAGGGACCCCTTAACTATTAAGATTAAGGGGTCAATAGAACGAATCGCACTTTTACCACTAAACTATACCCGCTACAATGCGATTATTGTATATAAATGGATCTTTTGTCGAACAAGGAAATCAGTCGGAATCAAGAAATAGGATCATATCATAAAAGAATCATGAAAATTATAGTGTTGACGTGTTTCGTAAGGGGACCTAATGAAATTAAGAAAAGAGGGTTCATTTCATTTTTGGATTTTGTTTTGCTGAAGGTGTTTTGACAGATACATCTCGACAAAACCACTTAAGCCATAACATAAAAAAGCATTGTGCAAGAATCCATAGTTACATTCTTTTCTTTTTTTATTCTTTTTTTTTAGGTACTTTACTGGAAAAAAATAAAGAGTAATAAGAGATGACATTTTGGTCGTAATCTTATATCATTTTGGTTCTATATCATAAGAATCAAAAAGTCTTTCTTATGTTTGATTTTGTTTCAATAACAAGTATTTTTTTTTTATTTTTATTAATTTTATAATTTTTAATTTAATATTTAATAAATATTATATATTATTTATTAAAATATAAATATTATATTATTATATATTATTTATTAATATATATATATTTATTAATATATATATTTTCTATTTTATATATTTTATATTTTCTATTTTAATTTTATTAATTTTTTATATATTAATTTTCAATTTCATTAAAAAAAAAGAAAATTCAATATCCAATTTCAATTTCAAATAATTTTTATATTTTTTTTTCATTTTTTTATATATTTAAATAATATTATAATATTATAAAATAATATTAATAATATTATAATAAATAATAAATAAAATAAATCAAACATAACATAATAAGTCAAAGAGAGATAAGATATAAAGAAGGGCTTGAAAAAAGCCCTACTTTTTTTTTGTGTAATGTAACAGAGTAATTCTATTTTTTCAATTGGGGAGAGATGGCTGAGTGGACTAAAGCGTCGGATTGCTAATCCGTTGTACGAATTTTTCGTACCGAGGGTTCGAATCCCTCTCTTTCCGTTTCCGTCGATGATTTGGTATTTTATCTTTTGAATTTATAGAGCCCCTTTTCTTTGTTTGTTTGATTTTTTTTTATTAAAGATATAAAAAACTAGATAAAATCCTAAGAATATTTGAAAATGAAGCAAGGAAGAAAACCAAAAAATATGATTTTTTATTCTTCACGTCCCGGATTACGTCCTGGATCGTTAGATAGGAATCCGAAGATGAAAAGAGAAACAAAGAATATCACTACTGTGTAAACAAATAGTTTTAGAGTAAGCATTTCACAATCTCCAAGATCATAAAAAAAAAAAGAAAGAGAATAGATTCTTCTATACTACACATTATGTTTCTTTTGACACTAAGAAATGAAGTTATTTCGAAAAATAGAAACGAATTCTCAGAAATTTATTGGTAATAAGAATAAGAGTCGAGTCTTACCAAAAATTTTCTTTCATACCCCCAATTATATATTGGTGGGGGACTCAAATCTAATAGGATTTTTCAATGGAAAAAATGTAAGAATGATGAAATGAGATGGTCCAGATTTTTCTTGGCTATAAAAGAATTTCAATATTTGAATTTAGGATTCATACTGTAAGACTTATCTGATCTTATCAATTGTTAGAATGTTAGAATTTTTTTTTCGAATAAATTCTGAATTTTTCTAGGACAGTATTCAAATTCAAGATCTCATCGAAAACTTACAGCAGCTTGCCAAACAAAAGCTAAGAGAAAAAAGAGTACAGGTATTACTGGCATAATATCTACAATTGGATTCAAAAAAGCGTAGGCTTCAGGTAATTTCGCGAAGAAAAAACTACTTGAATAAAGGGCAGGATTAATACAAATACAGACCAAAGTAAAGATATTAAACATAACAAGCATTTTGTTCTTTAAGATAATTGTATTTTTGCTTTTTGTGAGTTAAGTTTTTGTGAGTTTGAGTTAAATTAATTAAGTTAATATTCATTTTAGACATTTTTAGAAATTCAATATTCTTTTTATTTTCTTTATATTAATTTAATATATATATTTTTTATTAAATTTATATTTTATTTATTTTGATTCTTATTTATTTATATTTATTTCATTTATGATTTATTTATATGATTTATTTATTAATTTATTATATTAATATCTTTATTTATTAATAATCAAAATAAATAAGAAAATAGATAAAAAAAATGAATTACTAGAAAATGATGAATAAAATCAAAAAAGTGAAAAATGAATCAAATAAGAATAAAAAAAGAAAAAGTAGACCCCAAAAATCCTTCTTTGATTTGAACTCATCCAATTCAAAATCTTTCCATTCTGAAATAAAAAAGAGAAGAAATCATACTTTCATACAATATCTTAATTGAATTATATGTAATGATCAAGAATTTCAGTTTAATTCTATATCTACGCATATCAAAATCCTAGCAACAATCTCTTTTATAGATATTTGGACTGGAATTGACGAACAACCAATACCAATATTAGTGTCGAATAAATAGAAATGGGGCGTGGCCAAGTGGTAAGGCAACGGGTTTTGGTCCCGCTATTCGGAGGTTCGAATCCTTCCGTCCCAGAGCATATCCATGCATGATGGATATCAGAATACAAATTGTATATCAGAATAAAGGATTGCCTTTTTTTGATAAACCTTCTGTTTAAGAGTATATAATATTGGGTAGAATGTGATTCTTCCTTCTTATTTTTAATGGTTCGTCTCTAAATCGAATCACTTTTGAAGATGTAGATTGAAACTTCTTTTTTTTTATTCATTTATTCATGTTATTGTAAAATATTCTATAAATATAAATTGCAACAATAAAATATCGAGTTAATTTGAATTTCTGCTGAGACTTCTTTAGAAATTATCCATTCATATAGAAGGAAAAAGTATAGATTACTATGTATCGACTGAATCAATGACTATTCATGATTTCATAATTGAATCAATCACATACTGGCTCCAAACTAGAGGAATGTTATGGTAAAACTTCGTTTGAAACGATGTGGTAGAAAGCAACGTGTGGCTTGAAAGACATGATTAGATTAGCTGTGGATTCTTATATCCACCATTTTTCTATTATATAGAAATGAGGGTGCTCCTGGCTCGACATCGTTTGTTCTGTTCCACTAGAACTCATTTGTTGGGGAGGGGGGAGGGTTTGATGATGTAAATAGTACATGATGGAGCTCGAGTGGATTCATTTCTCAGGGGTAAGTATCTAGGGTTAGTGAAAATTAATAAGTTAGAACAACTTCGTAAGTATATTTTCGATATAGAAATCGAAAGGATCCAATTCGAGCAAGTTCAAAAAAAAGTAAAATTGGTTGGAATTGGTAAAACTATTTCGATCAAAAGTGTATCCGTGGGAATCAACCATCCATTTGTATGATTCTGTGATAGAAAGAAATCGCAAAAAAAAAATGGTATGTTGCTGCCATTTTTGAAACGATTAAAGATCCCCGAAGTAATGTCTAAACCTAATGATTCAAAGAAAAGCTAAAGTATCCTGGAACAAGTAAATACCATTTTCAATTGTCTCAACAACTATATCAGAATGAAAAAGAGAAATAGATTCTATTCTAATTCTAAAGGAGACAGACAAGAAAAGGGAGTAGAGACCACTCAATAAATGAAATACCTAAAGGTTTTCTTTTGAGTTATTTGAGAATTATCCAACTTGAGTTATGAGGTTGCGAATACGAGTGATTCTTTTTTCGGGAAAGAATAAGAAAAAAGTACTTAAATTATAGTCTAATTGATTTGATGATTTTGTGGATCTATTTGACATCATAATTCTATACATAGACATAATTTCTAATTTTCTCGAGCCGTACGAGGAGAAAACTTCTTATACGTTTCTAGGGGGGAGGGGTTGTATTGTTCATCTTCATCTATCCCAATGAGCTGTTTATCGAATCGTTGCAATTGATGTTCGATCCCGAAGAGAGGGAAGATATCTTCGGAAAGTGGGTTTTTATGATCCAATAAAGAATCAAACCCATTTAAATATTCCTCTTATTCTATATTTCCTTGAAAAAGGTGCTCAACCTACAGGAACTGTTCAGGATATTTCAAAAAGGGCGGGTGTTTTTATGGAACTTTGCTCTAATTACCAAACGAAATTCGATTAATGAAATAAATAAATAAAAAAAAAAAGAGGGTGTGGATGACTTGTATATAGATTTATATAACACTCTTCTCTCTTATCCCCCGCTCTCTTGCTCTATTCATACCTAATTGTTTATTTATTATTGCTGCCATAGAATACTGTTTTCTATAACCACAAAAATCCATTTTTATTGATATAAATTAATAAAAAAATGGATAGAAAAAAGAGCAAATGAATAAATCAAGTAATTGGGTCTATAAATACATTACCCTCAACGAGGTGGTTTTTGTTGGAATTCTCTGAAGAAATCTTAAATAAAGGAAGGTTGGGTTAAGCTTGCTTATTCTATTTCTATTGTATTGATTGAATTATTAATTGATATTAATTGATTGAATAAACCCGATCCCTACTTTTTTCCTTCATTTGTTCCTTAATTTTCGCATACACCTCTTTTGTATCTATATCGATTATTTATGTAGTGCTAATACAATCTAATTGCTTGGTTTTTTTATTTGCTTTATTTTTCATTTTTATTTCTTATAGGGTTAGAATTTTTTTATTATTTAGAAATTCAAAACTTTGTTATTATTAATTTGAATTTGAAATTGGTATTTATTAAATTGTTATTTAATATTTAAGTTTATAATTCTTTTGTTTTCTCTATTGTATTCTTTTCTCAATATTAATATTGACAACAGTGTATCAAACAAATATAATCCGATCGTGGATAAATGGATCTATTTATTTCCCTTCCATAGAATTTTGTTTTTTTTTTACTTCATCAAATGATGGGTTCGTTGCATTTTCTGTGATACAAACAAGAAATTCTTTTTTGATTGAAAAAAAAAATGGAAATTAAATAAAATGAAAATAATGGATAACATGGGAAAGAAGAGGTGGTCTATAAATCTTGATTTTCTTTTTTATCTTATCTGAGAAAAATCTCTTGTATTTTCATCTGATCTGTTCATTTGTATGTTCAGAATCGATTCGACTTAGACATTCTTTTTGAATTTTTTACTATGTTTTTTTTGATTATACAATTCAATCTTTTTATTTCTTTTGATTGTGATTGTATCTACACATCCTATTTTTTTTTTATTAGGGTTGCTAACTCAATGGTAGAGTACTCGGCTTTTAAGTGCGACTCGATTTTTTACACATTTCTATGAAGCAATGGATTCGTCCATACCGTAGGTAGAGCTTGTAAAACCACGACTGATCCAGAAAGGAATGAATGGAAAAAGCAGCATGTCGTATAAATGGGGAATTCTAAGAATATTTCATTCTTATTGGATCTGGCCCAAACCCTTGTTTGAATTCTTGGCTCGGGACAAAAAAGATTCAAAGTTGGGTTGAATTAATAAATGGATAGAGCTTGGCGGCTCCAATTATAGGGAAACAAAAAGCAACGAGCTTTCGCTTTTAATTTGAATGATTACCCGATCTAATTAAATGTTAAAAATCTATTAGTGCTTGATGCGGGAAAAGCTTTTCCCATGAATGGATTAGTGAGTTTTGTTATGAGTCCTAACTATTAGCTATTCTCCATTATGGGGTGTCGATAAATGTGTAGAAGAAAGAGTATATTGATAAAGATATTTTTTTTTTCCAAAATCAAAGGAGCGATTGGGTTGAGAAAATAAAGGATTTCGAACTATCTTGTTATCCTAGAATGAACATAACATACAACACTTAGATGGAAAAAGCGAGGAGAGAGAGTCCGTTGATGAGTCTTACTTGTTTTCTAGGTATCTATTCGTTTTTTACTATAATAGAATACCCTACTATAACTATAATAGAATACCCTGTTTTGACTGTATCGCACTATGTATCATTTGATAACCCAATAAATCCTCGATCTCTGGCTCAAATCTAATTTCAAAAATGACGGAATTTCCAGTATATTTCAAACTAGATAGATCTCGTCAACATGACTTCCTATACCCACTTATCTTTCGGGAGTATATTTATGCATTTGCTTATGATCATGGTTTAAATAGTTCCATTTTAGTAGAAAATGTAGGTTATGACAATAAATCTAGTTTACTAATTGTAAAACGTTTAATTATCCGAATGTATCAACAGAATCATTTGATTCTTTCTGCTAATGATTCTAACAAAAACCCATTTTGGGGGTACAACAAGAATTTGTATTCTCAAATAATATCAGAGGGGTTTGCCATCATTGTGGAAATTCCATTTTCCCTACAATTAATCTCTTCCTTAGGGGAGGCAGAAATCGTAAAATCTTATAATTTAGGATCAATTCATTCAATATTTCCTTTTTTCGAGGAAAAATTTCCATATTTAAATTATGTGTCAGATGTACGAATACCCTATCCTATCCACCTGGAAATCTTGGTTCAAACCCTTCGCTACTGGGTGAAAGATGCCGCTTCTTTTCATTTATTAAGGCTCTTTCTTCACGAGTATTGTAATTGGAATAGTCTTATTACTCCAAAAAAGTCGATTTCTTCCAAAAGGAATTCAAGATTATTCTTGTTCCTATATAATTTTTATGTAGGTGAATACGAATCTATCTTCCTTTTTCTCCGTAACAAATCTTCTCATTTACGATTAACATCTTCTGGAGTCCTTTTTGAGCGAATATATTTCTATGGAAAAATGGAGCATCTTGTAGAAGTCTTTGCTAAGGATTTTCCACTCCCCTTATGGTTCTTCAAGGACCCTTTCATTCATTATGTTAGATATCAAGGAGAATCCATTCTGGCTTCAAAGAATACGCCTCTTTTGATGAATAAATGGAAATACTATCTTATTAATTTATGGCAATGTCATTTTTCTGTTTGGTCTCAACCAGGAAGGATCCATATAAACCAATTATCCGAGCATTCATTCTACTTTTTGGGCTATTTTTCAAGTGTGCGGCTAAATCCTTTAACGGTACGGAGTCAAGTGTTGGAAAATTCATTTATAATAGAAAATGTTATGAAAAAGCTTGATACAATAGTTCCAATTATTCCTCTAATTAGAAAATTGGCTAAAGCGAAATTTTGTAACGTATTAGGGCATCCCATTAGTA